GGGGATGTGTTTTTGTTTGAGTTTTGATTGTGGTGGTTGGGGGGGGGGGGGGAAAGGGTTTTGTGGGTTGATAGTAGGGGAGAAATAGAGGAAGGTTGTTTGTTGACATTGTGATGGTGAATGTTTTGGTGTGAGGTAGGGAGATATGGTTAAAAATTTGTTTAATTTTTAGTTAATGTAAACAAAAATGTCAAGATAAAAACAAACGAACAAAAAATGATGATTTTTTGAGAGTTTAGATGGAAAGTCCTAGAAAAGGGAAATAAATTGAATATGTCCGGTGACCATTACACTATCTGCATACTTAAGAGGCAAATAGCCTCCCCCTCGTGAATGGGGTCAAAGTGCATCAGTATCCGAGTATGCGACGGGTTATACGATGAAACCATGACAAGTTATGTGGTTTTCGGGGAACGATAGTTCGACGCACATGTGATGGACATGTCAAGAGGAAGATATCTCCTGCTACGCACTTGAAGGGTTTATTGAAGAGACCCCCAGAAAGGAAAAAGTGCAGAGACGGTCGGAATGCCGCGATTACGAGATAGAAGGAGGAGTATTCATCCCGACCGCTTGTATCTGTGAAGAGCAAGAGAGAAGGAGTGAATAAGGTTATGGCCCTGAAATAGGAACCAGTGGCGCAAAAGAGCAAGTTGTGCTAGGGTGTAGGGGGATGTTATGTCCTTGAAGCCAATAACCGAAGGTATAACTGACACGGGGTAGCTCGGTTCTCGTGAGAAACACGACTAATAGATAACCACGTTCTCTGGCTTGGGAGTTCCTGAAAGTGGTTGGACGGGAATTGGTCCTTGGAGGTGGGCGAATACAATTGCCTGGAAGGTTACAAAGGTATACTGTGACGTTACTCGTATATTGAGTGGGTTTTGGGTATAAGAGGGCAGTATCGAACTTAAGCGACGCCGGCGGCCTGAGCTGTAGGTAGGATCACTTGGGTTATATGGTACCTGAAACAAAAGTGTCCCTAGAGGGGTAATCGCACGAACATTATCTTATGGGCGTTAATGTTTGAGTTAAATTGGAAGAGCATACCCGTATCGCGTGGAGTATCCTACATTATAGTACTGTCTGATGGGGCAAAAAGACCCGATGCAGAGAGTGCATACCCTGTAAAATATAGGAAAACATGCTGGGGGGGGAAGGGGGGGGGTGGAGAGAGGTTCTTGTAGCTAAATCTGAATAGCGGCGGCTTTTCAGGCCGCAGGTCCTGGAGAAAGTCCGGGCAGGAATTAATGATAATATTTGTTTTATTTTTAGGGTTGTGTCTTGTTTTGGGGGGGTTAGCAGTTGCTTCTAACCCTTCCCCTTATTATGGGGTTGTGGGGTTGGTTTTGGCTTCTGTGGCTGGATGTGGCTGATTGGTAAGTTTGGGGGTTTCCTTTGTGTCTCTGGTTCTGGTGATGGTGTATCTTGGGGGGATGTTGGTAGTGTTCGTCTATTCAGTTTCGTTGGCGGCGGATCTTTATCCTGAGGCTTGAGCTGATTGAGGGGTTGTTGGGTATGGTTTGGGCATGTGTTTGGTTGTTGTGGCAGGAATTGTGCTGGGGGTAGGGCCTGAGTTGCTATCGGGGGGGGATACAGTAGATTTTGGTGGTTTGTCTTCGGTTCGCTTGGATTTTAGTGGGGTGGCAGTGTTTTATTCGTGGGGGGCGGGGCTGTTTTTAATTGGAGGTTGGGGGTTGTTGTTAACGTTGTTTGTGGTGTTGGAGTTTGTGCGCGGTCTATCTCGAGGGGCTATTCGGGCTGTTTAGGGTTAGGGGTCAGAAAGTAGTTTAGTTGAAAATGTCAGCTTTGGGAGCTGGTGAGAAAGGTTCGACTCCTTTCTTTCTGATGTAGGGTAACTCTAAGAAGGGGCTGAGTCTTCAATCTTTGGCTTACAAGACCAATGTTTTAATAAACTATTAGAGTATTAGAGTTTTAGCATTTTATTTTCTAGTACGGCTGCGAGGGGGAATAGGACTAGAATGATTGTGAAGTAGGAGAGTGAGGCTAGTTGGCCGATGATAATGAATGGGTGTTCAACTGGTTGGCTCCCTACTCAAGTGAGGATTAGGAGGTTGGCTACTAGGGCTCAAAATAGGATTTGCGATAGGGGTCGGAAGGTTATTGAGCGTAGTTTTGATTTGTGTAGGAGTGGGGTAAGGAATAGGACTAGGACGGAGGCTGCTAGTGCTAGCACCCCTCCTAGTTTGTTTGGGATGGATCGGAGGATGGCATATGCGAATAGGAAGTATCATTCGGGTTTGATGTGCGGGGGTGTGGTTAGTGGGTTGGCTGGTGTGAAGTTTTCTGGGTCTCCGAGTGCATTGGGGGAAAATAGGGCTAGGGAGGCGAGGAGGATGAGCATTAGTGCGAACCCTAGGATGTCTTTTGTAGAGTAGTAAGGATGAAAGGGGATTTTATCGCAGTCTGCGGGGATTCCTAGGGGGTTGTTTGATCCTGTTTCGTGTAGGAAGGTGAGGTGCACTAGCGTGAGTCCTGCGATAACGAATGGGAGGAGGAAATGGAGGGCGAAGAATCGTGTTAGTGTAGGATTGTCTACTGAGAATCCCCCTCAAGCTCACTCTACTAGTGTTTGGCCAATGTAGGGGATTGCTGAGAATAGGTTGGTGATTACTGTAGCCCCTCAGAATGATATTTGTCCTCAAGGAAGTACGTAGCCTACGAAGGCTGTTGCTATTAGGGTTAGAAGTAGAATAACTCCGATATTTCAAGTCTCTTTGTTGAGGTATGAGCCGTAGTAAAACCCTCGGCCGATGTGGAGGTAGATGCAGATAAAGAATAGAGAGGCTCCATTTGCATGGAGGTTACGGATTAGTCAGCCGAATTGGACGTTTCGGCATATATGGGCGACTGAGTTAAAGGCTAGAGAGGTGTCTGCTGTGTAATGTATAGCTAGTAGTAAGCCTGTGACGATTTGTGTAACTAAGCAAATGCCCAGTAGTGACCCGAAGTTTCATCAAGTTGAGATGTTTGATGGTGTGGGGAGGTCAATTAGGGCGTTGTTGATAGTTTTTAGCAGTGGGTGGTTTTTACGAAGATTGAGGGCCATTAGTTGGTGTTCTGTATGTCGATATGAGGAGGATTAGGATGGAGAGGGCGAAGGATCCTAGGTAGGCTTTAATTGAGCCAGAGTGGAGGGTGGTAATACTCTTGGCTGCTGTTACTTGTAGGGTGGCTAGGCCTTCTGGCCCTAGCATTTTATATCAGGATAGGTCAATTAGGTGGGAGGCGATGTTTTGGCTTCCGGTTAGGAGGTTTGTAGTGTGGAATCGGTGGACTAGGGGGTTGAAATATCCAAGTGATGTGGAGAAGTTTGAGAAGGGGCCTTGTTTTGTGAGGATTAGGGTTTGGGTCATTTTTGAGATTTCTAGGGCTAGGATGATTCCTAGTACGGTAACGATGATGGCTGTGATTTTGATGTGTAGGGGTATGGTTATGGGCGGAGTTTTTGCTGGGGGGATATATGAGGTGAGGACTAGTCCGGCTATGATGCTTCCTAGTGCTAGACGGGTGATTGGGGAAGATACCGCTGGGTTGTTTTCGTTGATTGGGGTCAGAGGGGGAATTCGTACGGAGCCGGCCTGGACTAGTAGGGTTATGCGGATTGTGTAGACTGCGGTGAAGGTTGTGGCTAGGAGGGTTAGTAGAAGGGCTCAGGAGTTCAGGTAGGATGTGTTTAGGCATTCAATGATTTGGTCTTTTGAGTAGAAGCCAGCGAGGAAGGGGGTTCCTATTAGGGCTATATTTCCAATGGTTAGGCATGAGGTGGTTGTGGGTAGTAGTTTTTGGAGTCCGCCTATTTTTCGGATGTCCTGTTCGCCGTTTAGGCTGTGGATAATGGACCCAGAACATAGGAATAACATGGCTTTGAAGAATGCGTGAGTTGAGATATGGAGGAAAGCTAGTTGAGGGAGGTTTAACCCGATTGTAACTATTATGAGGCCTAGTTGGCTTGAAGTGGAGAAAGCGATGATTTTTTTGATGTCGTTTTGGGTGAGAGCGCATGTAGCGGCGAATAGAGTGGAGAGAGCCCCGAGACAAAGGCATAAGGTTAGGGCAGTTTGATTATTATTGAATAAGGGATGGGTTCGAATGAGCAGGAAGATTCCAGCTACTACTATGGTGCTGGAGTGGAGTAGGGCGGATACGGGGGTTGGGCCTTCTATAGCAGCTGGGAGCCATGGGTGTAGTCCAAATTGAGCGGATTTGCCAGTTGCGGCTAGAATAAGGCCTAGTAGGGGTAGTGTGGGGGTTTGATGGGGTGAGGAAATTTGTTGGATCTCTCAGGTGTTTATGGAAGATGCTAGTCATGCTATGCAGAGAATGAGGCCGATATCTCCGACTCGGTTGTATAGTACAGCTTGGAGGGCGGCGGTGTTAGCTTCTGCTCGGCCATGTCATCAGCTGATTAGCAGGAAAGACATGATTCCTACCCCCTCTCAGCCGATGAACAGGACAAATAGGTTGTTGGCAAGGATTAGGATGAGTATGGCGATTAGGAAGAGTAGGAGGTAGGTGAAGAATTTTGTGATGTAGGGATCAGATGCTATATATCATGTTGCGAATTGTAGGATGGATCAGGAGACGAATAGGGCGATTGGGAAGAATGTGAGTGAGTAGAAGTCTAGTTTGAGGCTGATAGGGATTTTAAAGTTCATGATAAATTTCCACTCTCAGAGAGATGTTAGGCTTTCTGATCCTGAGTAGAGGTGGATTGTCATGGGAATTAGACTGATTATGAAGGAGGTTTTAACTGTGTTTGTGATGGTGGAGGGGGTGTTTTTAAGGCTTTCTGAGAGGAGTGGGAAGATGATGGGGGTGAACAAGGTTGTTAGGGCAAGTAGTATGGATGTATTTAGGACTAGTAATAGGTCCATTACTTTCACTTGGATTTGCACCAAGATGGGTGGTTCCTAAGACCACTGGATTACTGTTATCCTTTGAAAGTAAGGGGACTGGGGGTTTAGCCCCAGATGCAAGAGTTAGCAGTTCTCGTTGGTTCTACCTCCCCTCGGCAGGTAAGAAGGGTTTAACTTCTATCTTTAGAGTCACAGTCTAATGTTTGGGTTGAAACTATACTTGCATATGGGAACGCCTGAGATGAGATCTGGTTTTAAGATGAGTAGGGCTATAGGAATTATGTGTAGGGCCATAAGAAGGTGTTCTCGTGTAGAGGAGTTTTGGATGGATGTGATGTGGGTTGGGAGTGAGCCTCGTTGTGTTATTGTAAGTATGTATAGGGTGTAGGAGGCGGTTAGTAAGATTGCGGCTCCTGTGAGGATGAGTGTCAGGTTGGATCAGTTGAATAGGGCGATGATAATGGTTAGTTCTGCTATCAAGTTGATTGTTGGGGGGAGGGCTATGTTTGCTAGGTTAGCTAGGAGTCATCAAGTGGCTATGAGGGGCAATAGGGGTTGAAGGCCTCGAGCTAGGAGGAGGATTCGGCTGTGGGTTCGTTCATAGTTGGTGTTGGCTAGGCAGAATAGTATTGAGGAAGTGAGACCGTGTGAGATCATTAGGATTATTGCTCCTGAGATTGCTCATTGAGTTTGGATTATGGTTGCGGCTACTACTAGGCCCATGTGGCTGACGGAGGAGTATGCGATTAGTGATTTTAAGTCTACTTGGCGGAGGCAGATGGCGCTAGTTATTAGTGCTCCTCATAAGGCAAGGGTAATGAAGGGGTAGTGTAGGTTGTTTGTTGATGGGTTGACTAGGAGGGTGATCCGTATAATGCCGTAACCTCCTAGTTTTAGGAGAAGAGCTGCTAGTAGTATTGAGCCAGCGATTGGGGCTTCCACGTGGGCTTTGGGTAATCATAAGTGTAGGCCGTATAGGGGGGCTTTTACTATGAAGGCTATGAGTAGTGCGAGGCTTGATATTAGGCCGGATCAGGAGGATAGGGTTGTGGGGTGTGATAGTTTGAGCAGGGGTAGGTAGAGGGTGCCAATTTGGTTGTGGAGGTGGATGATGGCGATGAGAAGGGGAAGAGAGCTGGCGAGTGTGTAGAAAAGGAGATAAATACCAGCGTTTAGTCGTTCTGGTTGGTTTCCTCACCGTGTGACGAGAACTAGGGTTGGGATTAGGGTGGCTTCGAATGCAATGTAGAATAGTATGAGCTCTGAGGAGGAGAAGGCTAGGAGGATGGACGGTTGGGCAAGGATTATGGTTGTGGTGAAAACTCGTTTGCGGGTAGTGGGTTCTTGTTCTAGGTGGTTTTGGCTTGCTAGGATTATGAGGGGTAGGAGTCAGCACGATAGGACCAGTAGGGGAGAGGAGATTTGGTCGATGGATGTTCATAATGTAGAGGTTTTGCTTGGGTAGTATGTTGGGGTTAATCATTGGAGGCTGATAGTAGCGATTAGTAGGCTGTGGGCAGTGATGTTGGTTCATAGGTGTTTGTGGGGGGAGAGGAGGGTTAAGGGAAGTAGTATGATTGTTGGGATGATAATTTTTAGCATTGTAGAAGATTGAAGTTATGGAGGTGGTCGGAACCGTGGGTTCGGGTGGAGGCGACTAGGAGGGCTAGTCCTGTGCCCGCTTCACAAGCAGAGAATGTTAGTATGAGGATGGGGATGGTGGCGGAGGAGGGTGTTTGTATTTGGATAGGTCATATGGCCAGGGCGATGTATAGGGATAGTATCATACTTTCTAGGCATAGTAGTGCGGAGATGAGATGTGTTCGGTGGAAGGCTAGGCCTAGGCTGCTTAGAGTGAAAGCTGCGTAGAAGCTTAGGTGTAAGTAGGACATAAAGAAAGTTATAGGGTGGGTACTATAATCTGTTGGGCCGAAACCAACTGTCTTGGTTAGACTAACTTTCTGTTATTCTGCTCATTCTAGGCCTCCTTGGGCTCATTCATAGGTTAGTCCTAGTGTGAGGAGGAGGATTAGGGCTGAGGCTCAGATTAGTGTGATGGTGGGGTGTTGGAGTTGGATGGCTCATGGTAGAGGTAGGAGGAGGGCAATTTCTAGGTCGAACAGGAGGAATAGGATGGCAACTAGAAAGAATCGGATGGAAAATGGGAGGCGGGCAGAGCCTAGCGGGTCAAATCCGCATTCGTATGGGGATAGTTTTTCTGAGTCTGGGTTTATTTGGGCGAGTCAAAAGTTTAGGGCGGTCAGGATGATGCTTAGGGTTAGGGACAGGATGATTATGAATAGGATTATATTCATTGCTCTTCTCTGGGGTTGAACCAGATTTTAAGGATTGGAAGTCGATTGTAATGAATATACTAGAAGAGCAAGAACCTCATCAGTAGATAGAGATGTAGAGGAATAATCATACAACATCTACGAAGTGTCAGTATCATGCTGCTGCTTCGAACCCAAAGTGGTGATTTGAGGTGAAGTGGAATTTGATTAGGCGAAGGAGGCATACTAGGAGGAATGTGGAGCCGATGATTACGTGTAGGCCATGGAATCCTGTAGCTACGAAAAAGGTTGAGCCATAGACACTGTCTGCAATAGAGAATGGGGCTTCGTAGTATTCTATGGCTTGGAGGGCGGTGAAGTAGAAGCCTAGGAGAACGGTGAGGGTGAGGGCTTGGATGGCTTGTTTTCGGCTGGCCTCTGTAATGGCGTGGTGGGCTCATGTGACGGTGACCCCTGAGGCCAGGAGGATGGCTGTGTTTAGTAGGGGTACGTCTATTGGGTCTAGGGGTTTGATCCCCACGGGGGGTCATTGCCCTCCTAGCTCTGGGGTAGGGGCCAGGCTTGAGTGGAAGAATGCTCAGAAGAAGCCCAGGAAGAAGAAGGCCTCTGATGTGATGAATAGGACCATACCATATCGTAAGCCTTTTTGGACGAGAGGAGTGTGGTGACCTTGGAAGGTGCTTTCTCGCACGATGTCACGTCATCATTGGAATATGACTAGGATGGTGGAGGTAAGGCCAATAACTAGGAGATAGGGGGAGTGGTAGTGGAATCATATGGTTAGGCCTGAGGTGGTGAGAAGGGCGGCGGCGGCTCCGAAGATGGGTCAAGGGCTGGGGTCTACTATGTGATAAGAATGTGCTTGGTGTGCCATTGGTATTAGATATTTTCTTGTAGGTAGAGGCTTAGGAGTAGTACAAAGACATAGGCTTGGATTATGGCTACTGCTACTTCTAGTATAGTCAGTAGGAACAGGATTAGTAGTGTGAGTAGGGAGACTGCTGGCATTGTTGGAAATAGCACTGTTGTGGCAGTGGAGATGAGTTGGATGAGAAGGTGGCCCGCTGTGAGGTTGGCTGTTAGGCGTACGCCCAGTGCTAGGGGTCGGATGAGGAGGCTGGTGGTCTCGATTAGGATTAGGGCGGGGATTAGGGGGGTGGGGGTTCCTTCTGGTAGGAGGTGGCCTAGGGTGGTGGAGGGTTGGTTGCGTAGGCCTGTGAGTAGGGTTGCTAGTCATAGGGGGAATGCTAGGGCCAGGTTTATGGATAGTTGGGTAGTTGGTGTGAATGTGTAGGGTAGAAGGCCTAGGAGGTTAATTAGCAAGAGGAAGATTATGAGTGATGTTAGGATCAGGGCTCATTTGTGGCCTTTATTATGTAGGGGTATTATTAGTTGTTTGGTGATTAGGTTAATGAGCCATAGTTGAAGGGTTGAAAGTCGGTTGGTAATTCAGCGGTTTCCTAGGGAGGGTAGGAGTAGGGCTGGGAATGTTAGTGAGATGAGGATTAGAGGGATTCCTAGGAATGATGGGCTTGAGAACTGGTCGAAGAAGCTTAGGTTCATGGTCAGGTTCAGGGAGTTGTTTTAGGGGTAGTGGGTGTTTTATTGGATGGGGGGTTTATGGTAATAAAGGAGAGGAGTTTTGGTTGGATGATCAGGGATAGGGTGAGTCATGAAGTGAGCATGATAAAAAATCAGGGGTTTGGGTTTAGCTGGGGCATGTCATTAAGGAGGTGTAAGTCCTCTGTCTCTAGCTTAAAAGGCTAGCGCTGCTTCATAGCTTCTTAATGATTAGGAGGATAGTAGGGAGGATCAGTTCTCGAAGTTGGCTAGAGGGGTTGATTCTACCACAATTGGTATGAAGCTGTGGTTGGCCCCGCAGATTTCTGAGCACTGTCCGTAGTAGATTCCGGGCCGGGAGGCTAAGAAAGAGGTTTGGTTGAGGCGTCCTGGGATTGCGTCGGTTTTTACGCCCAGGCTTGGAACGGCTCATGAGTGTAGTACGTCGTCAGCAGTGACGATTACACGGATTTTGGACTCTGTTGGCACGATGACGCGGTGGTCGACTTCTAGGAGACGGAAGTGACCTAGGGGTAGGTCTGATGTGGGGATTATGTAGGAGTCGAATGTTAGGTCTTTGAAGTCAGTGTATTCGTAGGTTCAGTATCATTGATGGCCGATGGCTTTTAGGGTTAGGTCTGGCTCGTTGATTTCGTCTATTATGTAGAGGATCCGTAATGATGGTAGGGCGAGTATAATCAGTACTGCAGCTGGTAGGATAGTTCAGACGAGTTCAATTTCTTGGGCATCAACAGTACTTGATGATAGTTTTTCTGTGAGTATGAGGGCTAGTAGGTATAGGACTAAGCTGCAAATAGCTAGGGCGACTATTAGAGCGTGGTCGTGGAATTGTATGAGTTCTTCTATGATAGGTGAGGAAGCGTCTTGGAAACCGAATTGTGAGTGGTTGGCCATATTTATGAGGTGAGGTGTACTGGGGTTTCACCTGTGATTTAGCCTTGACAAGACTATGTAATATGTTTTACTAACACCTCAATGAGAAAGAAGCATAAGTGGTTTATGCGGTTGGCTTGAAACCAACATATGGGGGTTCGATTCCTTCCTTTCTTGGACTTGGACGAAGGCTGGTTCTTCAAAGGTGTGGAATGGGGGCGGGCAGCCGTGGATTCATTCAATGTTTGTGCTTGTTAGTTCTGGTTGAAGTGCTTTGCGTTTTGATGCGAAGGCTTCTCAGATGAGGAAGACTAGTATGATTACGGCTGTTAGAGAGATTAGTGAGCCCACTGAGGAGATAGTGTTCCATAGTGTATAGGCGTCTGGGTAGTCTGAGTACCGTCGAGGCATACCAGCAAGGCCTAGGAAGTGTTGAGGGAAGAAGGTCAGGTTAACACCAACGAATATTACGCCGAAGTGGGCTTTGGCTCAGGTGGAGTGAAGGGTGTACCCGGTAAATAGGGGGAATCAGTGGGTGAATCCTGCTAGGATTGCAAATACTGCGCCCATAGAGAGGACGTAGTGGAAGTGGGCTACTACGTAGTAGGTGTCATGCAGGGCAATGTCTAGTGAAGAATTTGCTAGGACAATTCCGGTTAGGCCTCCGATGGTGAATAGGAAGATGAACCCAAGTGCTCATAGCATAGGGGGGTCTCATTTGATTGTTCCTCCATGCAGAGTTGCTAGTCAGCTGAAGACTTTAATTCCTGTTGGGATGGCAATGATTATGGTGGCGGAGGTAAAGTATGCTCGGGTGTCTACGTCTATTCCTACTGTGAATATGTGGTGAGCTCATACGATGAACCCTAGGAAGCCGATAGATAGTATGGCTCATACTATTCCCATATAGCCGAAGGGCTCTTTTTTCCCTGCGTAGTAAGCTACGACGTGGGAGATAATCCCAAATCCTGGAAGAATAAGGATATAGACTTCAGGGTGGCCAAAGAATCAGAAGAGGTGTTGGTATAGTACTGGGTCCCCTCCTCCTGCTGGGTCGAAGAAGGTTGTGTTCAGGTTACGGTCGGTGAGGAGTATAGTGATGCCAGCGGCAAGGACGGGGAGGGATAGAAGGAGCAGCACTGCAGTGATTAGGACTGATCAAACGAATAGGGGGGTTTGGTATTGTGATAGGGCAGGTGGTTTTATATTGATTGCTGTTGTGATGAAGTTGATGGCCCCTAGGATTGAGGAGATTCCTGCTAGATGTAGGGAGAAGATGGCCAAGTCTACAGAAGCTCCTGCGTGTGCTAGATTGCCGGCGAGGGGGGGATAGACGGTTCAACCTGTTCCTGCTCCGGCTTCTACTGTGGAAGAGGCTAAGAGGAGAAGGAAGGATGGGGGGAGAAGTCAAAAGCTTATGTTGTTTATTCGGGGGAATGCTATGTCTGGGGCTCCAATTATTAGGGGGACTAGTCAGTTTCCGAACCCTCCGATTATAATTGGTATAACTATGAAGAAGATTATTACGAAAGCATGGGCGGTAACGACCACGTTGTAGATTTGGTCGTCGCCTAGCAGGGCACCTGGTTGGCCTAATTCTGCTCGGATGAGGAGGCTTAGGGCAGTCCCCACTATTCCGGCTCATGCGCCGAAGATTAGGTAGAGAGTGCCGATGTCTTTGTGGTTGGTTGAGAATAATCACCGGTTGATGAATGTCACAGGTAAGATGGCTGAGTGTTTAAGCGTTAGGCTGTAGTCCTTTTTACAGAGGTTTAATTCCTCTTCTTATCGGCTCTGTAGTGAAGTTCATGGTGAGTTGCAAGCTCATTGATGTGTATTAACAGTACACCGGGGCCTTAGGCAGAAGCCTGATAGGTTTGGGCATGCGGCTGTTAACCGTATATTTCGTGGGATCGAAGCCCATCTGTCTAGTAGTAAGGTTCTAGCTTAATTAAAGCATCTGGGTTGCATTCAGAAGATGCAGGATAGTGTCCTGTGAATCTTAGCAGAAACTAAGAGGGTTTAACTCTTGTTTAAGGCTTTGAAGGCCTTCGGTTTAAGTGATCCTAAGTTTCTAGGCAATAGCGAGGATTATGGGTGAGATTGGGAGGAGGATGAGGGAGATGGAGGTTAAGATAGCAACTAATGGGCTAACTGGTTTGTTAATGTGCCATCGTTTTATGTGGTTAGTAGTGTGGGGTGGAAGTGTGATTGTTGCGCAGTATGCGAGTCGGAGGTAGAAGAATAGGTTTAGTAACGAGAGGAGGGCTATGATTGTTGCTGCTGGGGCTATGCTTTGTTTGGTTAGTTCTTGGATAATAAGTCATTTGGGCAGGAAACCTGTTAGAGGCGGGAGTCCTGCGAGTGAGAGTAGAGTAAGCATTAATATTGCGCTTAGTGCTGGGGTTTTTGTTCAGGTGGTTATTAGTGTGGAGAGGTTTAAGGTTTTGATTGAGTTTAGGGTCAGGAAAACGGCTGCAGTTATTGTTACATACAGGTAGAAGTTTAGTAGGGCTAATTTCGGGCTGTAGATGAGGATGACAGTCATCCAGCCTAGGTGGGAGATGGACGAGAAAGCCAGGATTTTTCGAACCTGGGTTTGGTTAAGTCCTATTCACCCTCCCAAAGCTGCAGAGAGGATAGCCATGACAATAAGTGGGGTGGGGTTTAGTGATTGTGCGGTTATGAGGAGTAATGTGATTGGTGGGAATTTCATGGCTGTGGACAGGAGCAGGCCAGTAGTTAGGGAGCAGCCTTGCAGGACTTCGGGGAATCAGAAATGGAAGGGGGCCAGCCCGAGTTTTATTGCGATAGCTGTGGTTAAGATTAGGCATGAGGTGGGGCAGGTTAGTTGAGTGATGTCTCATTGTCCGGTGTGCCATGCGTTGGTCATGCTGGAGAATAGGACTAGGGCGGAGGCGGCAGCTTGGACTAAGAAGTACTTAGTTGCGGCTTCGATGGACCGCGGGTGGTGTGACTTGGCGATTAATGGGAGAATGGCTAGAGTGTTGATTTCGAGTCCAGTTCAGGCTGTGACCCAGTGGTTGCTCGAGAGTGTAATAGTTGATCCCAGGAGGAGGCTTATGGTGCAAATCAGTTTTGCTTGTGGGTTCATTAGCAGGGGAAGGGGTTGAACCATCATTTTCGGGGTATGGGCCCGATAGCTTAGTTAGCTGACCCTACTAGAAAGTAATATAAGGGAAGTATGGAGGGTTTTGATTCCTTCAGTGTAGGTTCGATTCCTACTTTTCTAAGGTGTTAGGAAATGAGAGGGTTGGTATACCTCTGTGTTCACTTTATCATAGTGGCCCTTGATACTCAGGCACATTTCCTTGAGTCCTTGAGTAGGGGGGTAGTCCTGCATAGCAGATTGGTATGCTGATGTGTCATAGACATAGAGCTAGTGTGAGTGGTAGGAAGTTTTTTCACAGTAAGTGCATTAGCTGGTCATATCGGAACCGTGGGTAGGAGGCGCGGATTCATAAGAACCCTGCTGATAGGAGGAGTACTTTTGTAGCTAGGATTAGGGGATACAGCTCTTGGGGTGGGTTGAGCATGCTTGGGTTAAAGAATAGGATGACAGTCAGCGTGTTTATGAGCATAATATTTGCGTATTCAGCTAGGAAGAATAGGGCGAAGGGTCCGGCTGCATATTCAACATTGAACCCTGATACAAGTTCAGACTCGCCCTCGGTTAAGTCAAATGGGGCGCGGTTTGTTTCAGCTAGTGTAGAGACATACCATATTATGGCCAAGGGTCAGCAGGAAAAGATTAGGTAGAGGGGTTCTTGGGTGACCGCGAGGGTGCTAAGGGTGTAGCTGCCGCTGAGAAGTACTACGGATAGTAGGATGAGGGCAAGGGTGACCTCGTAGGAGATAGTTTGAGCTACTGCTCGTAATGCTCCGATTAGGGCATATTTTGAGTTAGAGGCTCATCCTGATCAGAGGATGGAGTATACGGCCAGGCTTGATATAGCTAGTAGAAATAGTATGCCTAAGTTAAGGTCGGCAAGGGGGAATGGGAGGGGGAGGGGAGTCCAGATGGAAATTGCTAGTAGTAGGGCTAGTATAGGGGTAGTGATGAATAGAATGGGGGAGGATGTTGATGGGCGGATGGGTTCTTTAATGAACAGTTTGATTCCGTCTGCTAAGGGTTGTAGCAGCCCGAATGGGCCGACAATGTTTGGGCCCTTTCGGCCTTGTATATAACTTAAGACTTTACGTTCTACTAGTGTTAGGAAGGCTACAGCGATTAGAATCGGAAGGGCATAGGAGAGGGCTATAATGAGGTTGACTAGCAGGGGGTAGTTGGTCATGGGAAGCTAGGGAGAGGATTTGAACCTCTGAGTTAAAGGACTTAAGCCTTTTGCATTTGCCGAGCTCTGCCACGCTAGCTGGCCCTTTTCTAGGGTGTGGTGGAGTGTGATAGCCTTTTGTAATTAAGTTGGCTTCATTACTTAAGGCGAAGGCTTGCTGGTGGTATTGGCCTCACTTTTCCTCTCCTTTCGTACTGGGAAGAGTTTGTCATAGATAGAAACCGACCTGGATTGCTCCGGTCTGAACTCAGATCACGTAGGACTGTTAATCGTTGAACAAACGAGCCCTTAGTAGCGGCTGCACCACTAGGATGTCCTGATCCAACATCGAGGTCGTAAACCTCCCCGTCGATATGGACTCTTGGGGGAGATTGCGCTGTTATCCCTGGGGTAGCTTGGTCCATTGATCAATTGTATTGGGTCTGGTTGCTGTTCGCACTTCGAGGGGTTGCTCTTAGTCTGGAGTGATGGTCCAATTTTTGGAGGATTTGTTTTTCTCCAAGGTCGCCCCAACCGAAAAAATGCATGCCAGTGGCTTACGTGTAAGTGAACCCGGTGGGTGTGTATGTATTTTGGGGTGGCAGCTGATTTTGAAGTTCCACAGGGTCTTCTCGTCTTATGGGGTTATCCCTGCTTTTGTACAGGGAGATCAATTTCACCGATTGCCTGCAAGAGACAGTTAAGACCTCGTTTAGCCATTCATACTAGTCTCGATTTATGGGACAATTGATTGCGCTACCTTTGCACGGTTAGGATACCGCGGCCGTTGAACCTCAGGTCACCGGGCAGGCATCACCTTCAATACTTGCTTTGGTTTGCTGAAGGCTATGTTTTTGGTAAACAGTCGGGCCTTGACGGGTTTGCCTAGTTCCTTTTGCAGGTTTTAATCTTTCTTAATGGACGCTCCTCTGTTGGGTTAACAATGTGCTTAATACTCTGCTTGTTGTATTGGTCGTATATTGGGTATTTGTTAATAATGTATTGATGTAAGCTTGCGTCGTAGAGGGAGGACCCTGGTTACTCATTCTAGCATTAATTCTCCTATTTGGGTATAGGTTGGCCTGTTAGTGAGGAGGGATTCATATTGTTCTTATATTTTTAAGGTACGGAGCTTTAACGCACTCTTTGTTGATGGCTGCTTGAGGGCCCACAATAGGTTTCTGTGAAGGTTATTTATCCGCTCGTAGAGATTGTATTCTTTTTTAAAGGAGCTGTACCCCCTTTAAATAGCCCTTAATTCGCTTCATTAGGGTTTAGTCTTCCTTGGAGAAGAATTAAGAGTGAACTTAGATTCGTTTCACAGGCAACCAGCTATCACCCAGCTCGGTTGGCTTTTCACCTCTACCAACAAGTCGTCCCACTCTTTTGCCACAGAGACGGGTTCGCTCAATGATAGCTGCTCGTAGGTAGCTCGCTTGGGTTTCGGGGTGGCAAACTTAAATTCATTTTGCTTGGTTTTTCTTGCTAGACCATGATGCAAGAGGTACAAGGGTTGATCTTTGCTGTTTTTAGCTTGGCTTGTTCATTGTTATTTCATCTTTCCCTTACGGTACGTGGTCTCTATCGCTCCAATGGTGTCTTTTCTATCGCCTATACTAAGACTGGTAAATGCTTTAGTTGTGTTTAGGTAGTAGCTTTGTTATTCCAGGTCAATGTATGTTGGGCTAGAATTTGGCATCAAGACGATCTGGTCTTGGCAGATATCTTTCAGGTGTAAGCTGAATGCTTTTGTTAAAGCTACGTCTTGGTAGTCTAAGTGCACCTTCCGGTACACTTACCTTGTTACGACTTACCTCCTCTTTAGCTGGATGGCTTATTAGGTATGGGGTGTATTGGTCGCTTATGAGGAGGGTGACGGGCGGTATGTACGTGCTCCAGAGCCGGCTTAAAGAGGGCTCAATTGTCTCTCTTTACTGCTAAATCCGCCTTCCAAGGGCAGTTTCATACCCTTATCCGTATGTTCTAGTCTAGAAAATGTAGCCCATTGCTTCCATTCCGTGGGCTATACCTTGACCTGTCTTGCTAGCGGGTTAGGCTATTGCGTCCACTGTTGGGCTGTCAGGAAAGGTGGGCTGGCGACGGCGGTATATAGGCTGTTTCGTGCAAGGAATGGTCAGGTAATATCGTGGATCATCGATTACAGAACAGGCTCCTCTAGGTGGGTTTGGAACACCGCCAAGTCCTTAGAGTTTTAAGCGTTTGTGCTCGTAGTTCTCGGGCGGATGCTCAGGTAATATCGAGCATCAAGATTTAGGGCCAGGCATAGTGGGGTATCTAATCCCAGTTTGGGTCCTGGCTTTCGTGGATTCAATTAATCGTTGTTCTAAGACCTTCTTTGAGGAGGGGGCTTTATGGGCATCTTGGGCTTATGACAGCTCAGTTGCTTTTTAGTCTTAGCTACTTGGATAACATGCGACCACGCTTTACGCCGTTGTAAAGTTAATTTGAGCCTCCTGTATGACCGCGGTGGCTGGCACAGGATTTACCGGCTCTGATTTGCTATGGCTAAGTCAAGTTTACACTCATTGCTTAATGTTAACTACTGCTGAGAACCCGTGGGGGTGTGGCAATTGCTGGGCGTCTTGGGCTACGGTTGTAGGTGTGCCTGATGCCTGCTCCTATCTACCTAGGTTAGGGTGTCCAGGGCGTCCTCACTGGATCGCGGATACTTGCATGTATAAGCCTAGCAACAACTAACAGTAAGGTTAGGACTAAGTCTTTTGTCCTTGGGTGTTTGTGGCAGCCGTCTTGACATCTTCAGTGTCATGCTTTGTGTAAGCTACAAGGAC